GTTCTGTGAGTTAAGAACCATTTGATCATCACTTCTCCAATTTCAATGAATGGATGTTATTAATAATTCAAAAAATATAAAGAAATGGGTGTCCATTGACCAAATTTAGTCTGAAGGAAGAAAAAGCGTTTAATTTATAAAATACCTATTTGCATTTTTTTTTTTTGAGTCCGGTCGCGGGGTCTGACTAAATAGTAAGTATGAATCATAGTTCAAATATTTCTTTTCTTGATCTATTCTACAATATTCATATTCCGTGCTCCAGATACTAGAATAAATATCCGACGAGGTAGAATCATCTTGATAGAGATGACAGACTATTCTCTGTATTATCAATAGGATCAATTATAACAAGTCACACACTCATATTCCGGAAATACCGAAACAAAAAAATTCCACGGTCGAACTACCAGAATGAGAAATCTGAGTCTTAAGTGCATTTTTATTTTTTTATTGAAAAACTAGAACTAGGACTTTATAGTCCTCAAGAACCTAATTCATTGAAATTCCATCCAATAAAACGGATGAATTATAAATTTCCAAAATGATAGATAGAAATATCGCAAACAGAGCCATTGCGACCCCCATAAGTGGTGTAGTCCCCCAGCCCGGAGCTACTTTACCATATTCCGAATTCAATGGTTTCAATAAACTTCCTATATTAGTTTGTCTTGGCCTAGATTTAGAACTATCCTCAACGGTTTGTGTAGCCATAAATCTTATTTAATGATTGGTTAAGATCTGTTGACTTTGTATACCATTTGGTTGTAGTTGTAAATAAACGATCTTATCGTAGATCCATTGTGATCCTTAAATTATCTAGAAATGGAAACAGCAACCCTAGTCGCGATCTTCATATCTGGTTTACTTGTAAGCTTTACTGGGTACGCCTTATATACCGCTTTTGGGCAACCCTCTCAACAATTAAGAGATCCATTCGAAGAACACGGGGACTAATTGAAGTAATGAGCCTACCATTGGTAGGCTCATTACTTCAAATTACGATGATCAAAAATCATTTTTTAGTCGGAACCTTAGGTGGTTCTCGAAAAAAGATAGCGAAAAAAATTATCCCTAAAGTCGAGACTAAGAGAAATGTATAAACCAATGCTTCCATAGATTTGATCGTGGTTTACAATTATAGCTTCCACACCTATTCATTTTGGATCATTTACTATAGTAAAGAAAGGGTAAAGAATTAAAGATGGTGATTTAATCAAGTCACGATTTTTCTGGTACCTTATGTAATCAAAATGTCATCAAATAAAAAAAGTGGAGACGAAAGATACCAGAGTAATATTTTATCAGACTACTTGTCTTCTTGTAGTTGGATCTCCAAGTTTTTGGAATGCTCCAAATTCTACTTGAGAATCCAAATCTGGATCAATACCAGCAAAAACATCTCTGAACAAGGTTCTAGCGCCATGCCAAATGTGTCCGAAAAAGAAGAGCAAAGCAAATGTAGCATGCCCAAAAGTGAACCAACCCCTTGGACTGCTCCGAAAAACACCATCGGATTTCAAAGTAGCTCGGTCTAATTCAAAAATTTCACCTAATTGGGCGCGTCTAGCATATTTTTTCACAGTAGCAGGATCACTATAACTGACTCCATTGAGTTCGCCACCATAGAACTCGACAGTTACACCTACTTGTTCGACACTATACTTGGATTCTGCCCTTCTAAAAGGAACATCGGCTCTCACAATTCCGTCTCCGTCTACCAAAACTACGGGAAATGTTTCAAAAAAAGTGGGCATACGACGTACAAAAAGCTCGCGGCCTTCTTTATCTCTAAAGATGGGGTGTCCTAACCATCCAACAGCTATTCCATCCCCGCTGTCCATTGAGCCGGCTCTGAATAATCCCCCTTTTGCCGGATTATTACCAATGTAATCATAAAAAGCTAATTTTTCGGGGATTTTAGACCAAGCTTCCGAAAAACTCAGATTTTCAGCTAGTCCTGTGCCAACTCTTCGATATATTTCTTGCTGGAAGTATCCCTGATCCCACTGATAACGAGTGGGGCCAAATAATTCGATTGGGGTAGTTGCTGAACCATACCACATAGTTCCAGCAACTACGAAAGCTGCGAAAAAAACAGCAGCGATACTGCTGGAAAGTACAGTTTCAATATTGCCCATACGTAATCCTTTGTATAGACGTTGAGGCGGACGGACACTAAGATGAAATAAACCCGCTAATATGCCCAATGTACCCGCTGCAATATGATGAGAGGCTATTCCTCCCGAAACAAAAGGATCAAAACCTTCTGCGCCCCACGCTGGATTTACAGATTGTACTTTTCCAGTTAGCCCATAAGGATCGGACACCCATATTCCAGGACCATACAAGCCTGTTACATGAAATGCGCCAAAGCCAAAGCAAGCCAACCCTGAGAGAAATAAATGAATTCCAAAGATCTTGGGCAAATCCAAAGAAGGTTTTCCGGTACGTTCATCAGAGAATATTTCTAGATCCCAATACACCCAATGCCAGATAGCTGCCAAGAAGCACAAGCCAGAAAACACAATATGTGCCCCTGCCACACCTTCATAACTCCAAATACCCGGATTCGGTATAGTTCCTCCTGAAATATTCCACCCACCCCATGAATTGGTTATTCCTAAACGAGTCATAAAGGGTATAACGAACATACCCTGTCTCCACATTGGATCAAGAACCGGGTCAGAAGGATCAAAAACTGCTAATTCGTATAGAGCCATCGAGCCGGCCCAACCAGAAACTAGAGCTGTATGCATTATATGGACAGAAAGCAACCGACCGGGATCATTCAATACGACAGTATGAACACGATACCAAGGTAAACCCATGGAAATACCCCTTTTTATCAAATAAAAAAAAAAAAAAATGGACACTATGTAACTTTATCGCATTGAAAAGACTATACTATGTTATGTACCTAACCTTTTCAGTAGATTTTGTATAAGAAAGGGTTAAGATTTATTTCGTTCCATTGAAAATAACGGAACAATTTTGTTCGTAAGAACAAAGAGAAGCAGATCTATTCTATACTCGATAAGTACCAATACGCAATGGGGGTTGGGCCCCCCCTTTTTTTGTAGAATGAATGCGTAGATACTTGTTTATCATTCAAATGATCGACCCGCTCATGAAAATTCTTTATTCATTCTGTCTTCTTCCGGAAATCTTCACCCAATCCATGTATCCAATTTATGTTTAAAATGGAATAAACAGAAAAAAATGAAGACAATAAATTCATTGGTACGTTTCCATATTAAAGTGAAGTATAGTACTTAACTTTTTTCTTTAATTTAATGCCCGTTGGTGTTCCAAAAGTACCTTTTCGGAATCCTGGAGAGGAAGACGCAGTTTGGGTTGACGTATAGTGCGGCTTGTCAGATATATTAGGTCATATGGGGTTTACCCGTTGTCTCCGCCGATCGGGATATCCTCCGTTTCGCCCAAGAAATATTGATTGAACCATCAATTATTCGGAGCGTGAAGTGCAATTAGATCCATTTATATTGGGGATCAATATTATTAAGAATTTATGGTTAACTTGTAATGATAAAATAAAGTATCCAGGCTCCGTTCATAAAATATCAAATTGGTAATATATATGATTACTATTTGTATCATAAACATTCTTTATTTATATTAAATTTATGCTTTCTATATATTATTAGGAGTGATCTCAAATTGCCATTGAATGGCATGGAATAATAAGATGAATACATGAAATAATTTGAGGGAAAGCATGAAATGAAAAAAAAAAAAAAAAAAAAGAAGCGGTACTGAGATAATTTGCCCTATATGTGCAAATAGAATTTGGACAAATCTTTACCCGGAGTAGAACACGAACCTAAAAGAATTGAAAGGGCCCATTCAAGAACAAGAAAATGACATCGTGATTTGAATTTCGATGAAATAATACATCAATGAGAGGTTAGTTTAATAAGTTCAATAATTTTTTTTGATAAGGAAGAGAAAGGGAACCAAAACTCATGTTTTTGAAAAATCGAAGAAAAGCCCTTCTTTAGAAAAACAAAAACCTGTTACAAAAAATAAATAAAGACTATAATTGATACATTGATTGATTTTTTTCGCAATTTTTTGAACCGTATGCATCCAAAGGTGCACGTACGGTTCCTAAGGGATACAATTTTGTCCTAATCAACCGACTTCATCGAGAAAGATTACTTTTTTTAGGCCAAGAAGTTGATAGCGAGATCTCCAATCAACTTGTGGGTCTCATGGTATATCTCAGTATAGAAGATAATACTAGGGATTTTTATTTGTTTATAAACTCTCCCGGCGGATGGGTAATACCAGGAATAGCTATTTATGATACTATGCAATTTGTGCCACCCGATGTACATACAATATGCATGGGATTAGCTGCTTCAATGGGATCTTTCATTCTGGTTGGAGGAGAAATTACCAAACGTCTAGCATTCCCTCACGCTTGGCGCCAATGAGTTAAAAAAAAAAGACTATGCCTTCGCCATATCAAATATAAATAATCGAATTAGGAAAAATTAAGTAATAATAGCATGGCACTTTGAGTTCGATATGAACAAACCATTATTGTTTTTTATAACATGAGATTTTGTATCGAGATAGTAGTATGAAATGCGATTTTATCTTATGTGTCGGAAGGACATTTTAGCGTCACAAATCATTTTTTCCTTATTTGATCATATTCAGAAAGACACTTTGGGATTGCCAAATCACAAACTAGATAAATATATAAATATCTAATATAAAGCAACAGAACCATCGTAGTATTTTTTTACTCTTATGAAAAGAAGGATGGCAAATGGATTATTCAACGATCTGGCTGGATCGGATAGATTCTATTTCTTCCCCTCTTCTCTGGAGGAGGGGGTTAGTAAATTCCATTGCAGAGCCGTATGCAATGCACAAAAGATGCCTGTACGGTTGTTCAATTCTATTTTTTTCTTCTTTTTTTATCCCTTTAATTTAAATTCCATCATGCGAGATAGAAGAACCATTCATGATGTTATCTCAATATCATCAGGGTTATGATTCACCAACCTGCTAGTTCTTTTTATGAGGCACAGGCAGGAGAATTTATCCTGGAAGCGGAAGAACTGCTGAAACTTCGCGAAAACCTCACAAAAGTTTATGTCCAAAGAACAGGCAACCCTTTGTGGGTTATATCCGAAGACATGGAAAGAGATGTTTTTATGTCGGCAACAGAAGCCCAAGCCCATGGCATTGTTGATCTTGTAGCAGTTGAAAATGAAAATACTTCGGATTTCGTATAAATCCATGATTCCGTTTTATTTTCGACCATAATTCGAATTTTACACGATTTAATATCTTATATTGAATCGAAATAATTAATAATCATAAATCAGGTTAAGATCGATCTAAACCAACCCATTCTATAAATATAATTTTATATATCCGACATGCCAACGATTAAACAACTTATTAGAAACACAAGACAGCCAATAAAAAATGTCACGAAATCCCCCGCTCTTCGAGGATGTCCTCAGCGTCGAGGAACATGTACTAGGGTGTATGTGCGACTCGTTCAGATCATGAGCTCGAGCAAATGAGACAATTTTTCCAGTATCAATGATTAATACCAATGAATAGATAGAGTAAAAGAACACCATTTACTATCTAAAATGGGGATATATTATATACCCTTATTGTTTCTTGTATATTGTGTATGGAATTTATGGTTTTCATTGGTGCAAATCCAACCACCTCAATTTGAGATGAGAAGCAATTCTCCATTGGTAGCAAATGGTTATCCATTAAGCGGAGGAAATGGTATTATAAGGATAAGAAGCAAAACAAAAAGGTTATGCCCATATTCTTGAAAGAACGGACTAACAGGGTCAGCTACCTAGCCAACTTTCATAATTAAATGCCGTCACTGTATGGATAGCTCTTATTGTGAAAAGGCCTATTACTGTATAATTAATGGGTAGAGCCAAAGAATGTTAACTATACAAGTTAACAATACCATTTGATTACATGAGAGATGAGGCTCCGGCACATAGAGAGGGCCTCACCGTTTAAGAAGTAACCATAAAAACGAAGGAACCTACTATTTTTTTGTATAGTATTTGGTAGAATTTCTTAGTTCCAGGTGAACCAAATGTCTGGCCTGGAAAGAATAAAAATAAAAAATAGTGGTTGGGAAGGTCATAGTAGCAAAAGCCATTGGAATTTATATTTTATATATCGGAATAATCCGTTTTGTTATTAACCGACCGGGGGGACAAATAATGACTGAAAGAAGAGAATTCAATTAGTTATTCATTAAAGTTTAATTTGATTCAATGACCAGAGTTAAACGAGGGTATACAGCTCGGAGACGTCGAACAAAAATTCGTGTATTTGCATCAACAGGGGCTCATTCAAGACTCACGCGAACAATTACTCAACATAAAATGAGAGCTTTGGTTTCCTCTCATCGAGATAGGGGCAGGCAAAAGATCAATTTTCGTCGTTTGTGGATCACTCGGATAAATGCAGTAACTCGCGAGAATAAAGTATTCCATAGTTATAGTCGATTAATACACAATCTATACAAGGGGCAATTGCTTCTTAATCGTAAAATACTTGCGCAAATAGCTATATCAAATAAGAATTGTCTTTACATGATTTCCAATAAAATCATAAAATAAAGGAAATTATAAAGTAATATACAGGAATGATTGAACAAGAATTCCCCGGAGAATGAACTCCGGGAAGATAGAATAAACTAAATTGAGATAAAATTAAGATAAGAAAAGTAGTAGGAATGAACGAACATGCTTCAATAAAAAAATTGCTTATCCCCCTTTTTTTGTTTCTTATAAGACAAGAATTAAACTGGATTCCGGGCCTTTTCGAGCAAAACATCCAATCTATTTGAGCTTGAATTCCAATTGGAGTTTTGAGTCAATTGAGGAATATGCCTATTTATTTCTGGCTCTAGGACCCGCAGTTCTAGGGATCGACTCGGTTCTCTCAAATTGTTTCTCATTATTAAGAAAAGGTAACGAAGATAAAATACGAGCTTGTTTTATAGCAATAGTAATTAATCGTTGTTGTTTCAAGGTCAATTTATTTACCCGTCTAGATAATATTTTTCCTTGTTCACTAATAAATCGACTAATTAAACTCATGTTTCTATAATCAATTTGATCCCCCGAGACAATTGGGGGCAAACGCCGACGAAAAGAAAGCTTGGATTTACGAAAAGGTTGCTTAGATTTATCCATGGTTTATTCCTTAGTTCTAAAATTCTATTTCTTTATTAATTTCAGATCCGGCCGAAGCAGGGTTTTATTTGTATAATTTATAATTTTAATATAATTTGTATTATATTATGATTATGTTATATGTTCTTCCTCTTTCTGCTCTTTGAGTTGGAATAGAAAGATTGCACATATGTTCCGTTCGATCTATTTCTTTATTTCCCCATGAATCGTATGCCTGTGACAATAAAGACAAAATTTTCTCAATTCTAATCGACTGGGTGTATTGTGTCGATTCTTTTGAGTAATATATCTAGAAATACCCGGCGATTCTTTATTGACACCATTTCGGGCACAACAACAAGTACATTCCAAAATAACTATGACCCTTACATCTTTACCCTTGGCCATGAACCCCCTTTGGATCGACTTAACTTTTCTTTCTTTTTTCGATCTGAAAATAAAAAGAACAAAAAATTAATAGAAGTTACTAATTTGAAATTAATTTTCTAAAGATTTCATTGTAATTAATATTAATTAATTGAATTAATTAAGAGTAATAATTAAAATTAAATAGATTGAAGATCTATATTTTTTTTATTTAATTTTATTTAAATATCAATTATATATTATAATATTATATATAATTTTAAGTAATACAATTTTTTTCTAACTCTCAATTATTCCTATACTAATACCAATATTTCATTTATGTATCTTCTTTAACTGTGTTATGATTTCGTGGAGCCTCTCCTAGACTGGACCCGCATTTTCATTTCTGTTTTTCCAAATATAATTTTATTAGATCAACTTTTTGCTTGGGTTTAATACATTTTTTTTTAATCACGTCACATAGAATTAAATCTCTAATTTTTTTGTTTTTTGCATATTAATAACTAGAATCAAAAAAAAGGAAATGACAAGGCGTCTGGGAATAAACGATTAATCTCTATCAATAGACCCGCTAAAGACCCAAACCATAGAGTACTTAGCACAGGTGCCGTGGAGAGATATGTTTTTATATCTCGCATTGAAAATCCTCCTTTTTATTGTTTATTGTAAAACATAGACATAGATTATATATATGAGCAGATGTCGTAGTTCAAGATCATTTGTATTTATTTTTATGCAGAATTCCTAACTAAAATGGATATGTACAATGAACGAGTCAATGTTCTTGTCCTTAAAAAAAAGCCTAAGTGTTATCGATAAATATTAATTTTTTCATGCGTTAGGTTTCAGATGTATATAATATAAATACAATATTTTAATATAATAAATAAAGTCTAAAATCAAGAAGAAAATAAAAATGTGGAAAACAAGACAAGGATTTTGTACAATGACATTGTAAAACAATTTTTAAAAGGGATGTAGCGCAGCTTGGTAGCGCGTTTGTTTTGGGTACAAAATGTCACGGGTTCAAATCCTGTCATCCCTACCTATTACTTCTACTAATGGGCAGTAACGGGAGATTACTCGAGATTGATTAAATTTGAAAATTGGCTATATAATCTTTAAATTTTTGCATACTATACTAGGTGTTTGCAAGATATTTTTGGGTACATAGAAATTCTTTTTTTTACAGTCGTATCCCCTGTCATAAGAAAGCGCTCTTAGTTCAGTTCGGTAGAACGCGGGTCTCCAAAACCCGATGTCGTAGGTTCAAATCCTATAGAGCGTGATGTTATGTCGAATCACATACAATAAAATAACTTAATAAACTTTAATTTGACCTCCTAAGGAGGTCAATCAAAAAATATATTATTCAATCAAAGGTCCAATTGATCACCACGTCTGTATTGTAAATATGCAGTTACGAATAATCCTGCCAAAGTAATAGGAATTAGACCTAAAACGATTCCAAATAAAAAAACTTCAATCATTTCTATTTTTTGTTTGAGAGAATAATAAAGAGAGGTAAGATCTATCCCTAAATATTAATCTGAATTGTTCGCGAATCTCAATAACCGAGAATTGGCAATTCCCGCGCCCGCGGGACTATGGAAGACCTGGCATTTAAGAGAAATACTTATTTTTAGAAATTGTTCATTCAATTTATTTCAAATAAGTCGTATCTTGTTCAAACCAATCAATAGAGCTGGGGTTATAGTTGAAACAGCTAATAGAAAACCGAAATAACTAGTTATAGTAGACATGAAAGGGCTAAATTAGATATGTTCTTTTACTACATATGTTGATAAAACACTTACCTAAGTTTCAATTTTCCCAGATACGACAGTAAGAAAAACTATTGACAGTAGACAATATTAACTTAGTTCCATCTTAATTGATCAGTCATTATAGATAGCACTAAAAAAGATAGAATTACATAGTAGAAAAAATCGATTGCTCTGATGTGACATCAACCGGTCATGTGATTCCAAATCAACAGATTCATTGTGCAATTCGTGAGTTAAGTGAAAATAATAAAAACTCTATCGTATAACTAAAAAAAAAAAAAAATTCAGTCATTTTTGAATAAAAGAATAATTGGATTTTAAAATAATTTCAATTTGAATCATTTATTTTCAATAGGATTTAATCCACTTTCTTTTCGATCGGACGGCCCAGGCCCGATACCCCCTTTTTATTTATTTCATTTCAGGTCCAACTTAATTTGAAGATGAGCAACTTACAGTATCCTTTTAGCTTCTACACTCTGTCTTTCCATATCATAATCATAGAGTTCTAGCTTTGTAGTTCAGTCAAGAAATAACCTTGCTTTGGCAACAACGGTTGTTGCATCGCCAATATTATGTAATTGATTGTTCTAACTATTTTAGGTTTTTTCA